AAACAATCTACCAGACTATGGAGTGAATGATTGGATCAATGAATATTCGATTCTTCAACTTGGAATCCCAATTCTTTTGTTTTCTTTTTCATTAATATAAATACAGCTTCAGGTTGTCATTTTTGAGATAATTTTTCATTTTGTATCCATAGTGTATTATAGACTTATCCTTTATGCAGTTTCGATATTCGATTAATTTGCCTTTCTTTCCCAAAAAAAGGCAGTCAACTCCATTTGTTAGAACAGCTTCCGTTGAGTCTCTGCACCTATCCCTTTTTTCGCTTTCTGAACCCTTGTTTGCTTTGTTTTATTCTCGTAAAACAGGATTTGGCTCAGGATTGCCCATTTTTGATTCCCGGGTTTCTCTGAATTTGAAAGTTATCACTTAGTAGGTTTCCATACCAAGGCTCAATCCAATTAAGTCCGTAGCGTCTACCAATTTCGCCATATCCCCCCTTGCATTTTGAGATTAGGACCTCGATGCCGTTCTCCTTTTTCTTTCATTTACGCTGAAACATAGAATTCATTAGATACGGATTCCTATATTGAAAGGTGTTTCGATTTCTTGTCAGAAATGATTCTATCCTTTCTGTATCCGCAATTCAATATATATGGATATATATTACATAACATTAACATATGCCTCTCTTACTCTCATTTTTCTCATGCAATCCGGTAGAATACTCGAACGGTCGATTCTTTTTTTTTTTTCGTCTTTTCTTTCGTTGAAAACAAAAAACGGAGAAATGTATCATTAGACTCCCTCATTCTAATCTGGATTACAGTTATATGGATTGCATTTATCTGCATTGCATTTATCTGGATTTCATCTTTTTCTTTAATTTCATTTTTTTCTTATCCTTTACTTAAGGCTAAGGCGGATCCTATATAACATAACAAAAAATAACTAAAATTCAAATTAATTAAATATTAATTAATCGTTTCTAATATAAATATAATAGTAATAGTTATAACTAATAATTTTATTAATTTCGAATTCAAATCGAATTATTTAGTCGAAAGCCAAAGCATCATTTTTTAGAATTAGAATAAAAAAATGGATAATTTAGATAATGTATCATAAGAAGCTAATACTGGATTCGATTGATAATTCAAAATAGATAAATAGATATCTAGAAAAAAAAAATAGAGATATAGAAAAAATAGATATATAGAATCAGTAGAAAAAATATATATATAGAATCAGTAGAATAATAATATTCTGTATATTCTATTCTATATAATAATAGAATAGAATATATTAATAAAATTAGGTTAGAAAAAAACAATTTCTAATGTCATTTGATTTTCAATTCAAAACAAAAAACTCTTATTACCTAATTAAGAGTAAGATATTTATTATTGATAAATATAGAAATCGAAATTCTATAGATCGCTATATTCTATTAATCGTTATTTTAATCGTTATGTTCTATAATATTCAATATTTATTTTGAATTTGATTCTCTATTCTTTTCTTTATGAATAGCTAAGAATGAATAGTTAATAGATAAGATTCTAGTAATTTACCAAATTTCTATGCATGCACCATCTCATTGCCGTTATTTAAGCCCGCTTAGCTCAGAGGTTAGAGCATCGCATTTGTAATGCGATGGTCATCGGTTCGATTCCGATAGCCGGCTTTTCTCTATTTGTTTGATTTTAAAAAATGATTGATAATGTCTTTTTGAAAGAAAAGAACATTGAAAGGGCTTCGTCCCTCTTTTCCAAGGGGCAGTGATTTATTATGTTGTAGGAGCTTCTAATTATGAATCATAATTGGAGGGGTTAGACCTCAGCAGAATAAATCAAGAAAAAGAACCGTCTTTTGATTTCTATTTATATATATACAATACAAAAAAGTGTGTGGATATTGATACATCTCATTATTCTTTGTAGTACAATACTTCAGTGGATTTCGCTTCATTTATTATTTAGCTCAGTTTTAGTTTTAATTTAGGTTTATGAAATTTCAATAAAATAAGGAGTTTTTATGTCACGTTACCGAGGGCCTCGTTTCAAAAAAATACGCCGCCTGGGGGCTTTACCGGGACTAACGAGTAAAAGACCTGGAGCCGGAAGCGATCTTAGAAACCAATCGCGCTCCGGGAAAAAATCTCAATATCGTATTCGTTTAGAAGAAAAACAAAAATTGCGTTTTCATTATGGTCTTACAGAACGGCAATTACTTAAATATGTTCGTATCGCCGGAAAAGCCAAAGGATCAACGGGTCTGGTTTTACTACAATTACTTGAAATGCGTTTAGATAACATCCTTTTTCGATTGGGTATGGCTTCAACTATTCCTCAAGCCCGCCAATTAGTTAATCATAGACATATTTTAGTTAATGGTCGTATAGTAGATATACCAAGTTATCGTTGCAAACCCCGAGATATTATTACAGCAAGGGATGACAAAAAATCCAGAGCTCTGATTCAAAATTATCTTGATTCATCCCACCATGAAGAATTGCCAAAGCATTTGACTCTTCACGCATTCCAATATAAAGGATTAGTCAATCAAATAATAGATAGTAAATGGGTCGGTTTGAAAATAAATGAATTACTTGTCGTAGAATATTATTCTCGTCAGACTTAAACCTAACTAAAATAACAAACCAAGGGTTCGTACAATTTTTCCCTTTCACTTAAGTTAAGTAAAGGGACACAAGGTAAGGAATTGGATCCGGAGATTTGTATTTTTCTCCCATTCATGTATCATAGATCAGTAGGCAGATCCTTATTCCCTGCCCGTTCTTTCTTTCCTTCCGTATCACAGAAATTAGGAATTGAGAATCTATCTCAAAGAAAGGTCTGAAGCATTGGTGAATTGGGTGAAGATACGGAAAGAGAGGGATTCGAACCCTCGGTAAACAAAAGCCTACATAGCAGTTCCAATGCTACGCCTTGAACCACTCGGCCATCTCTCCTACATAATGATTATGACCGAGAATCCGAGCGAATTGCGAGTTGTTCATATTCGATTGTTAGATGGGTACAGACACTCGAATCCATTCTAGCTATAAAAATGGAAAACTTTTCATCAAAGAAAGTATTTTTTCTTCGAGCCAGGGAGCTGGGAGAAAAAGATAATATAATCTTTTTTGAAAAACGGTTAAAAACAATAACAATAAAGATATATCTTGTTTGCCAAGACGGAGGCGGCGCTCCTACCTTTTTCTGATATTTTTACCGGATTCAATCAATGAATTGGAACGAATCAACTGATCGGTCTATTTTGTTGGACTATGGTAAATGGATACCTTTCGATCATAATTATCTTTTTATTCGAATTCAATTTCCATAAGAATTTGAAAATTTCTTTCCAATTTTAGGTCGCTTAACAACAACCCCTTAACCCGTAAATCTATTCCAAATTCATAAATCATCCTTTTCGATTTGATTGTATAGTGTATAAGCGTCTACCCGCTATGGACAAAACACAAAATGGAGGGTTATTCTATTTTCATTATAGAAGGATTATTGAAGAATTATTCGATTTTTTTCTTCTTTGGATCTTAATTTCAGAAAAACTTCTCGAATTCTCCTAATCCGCAAGATAAATTCTTTGATTCTTCTACTTTGATCAAATTGGAATAGTTCCTTTCATTCTTATACTACTACATTTATACTACTACATTTGGATGAAATCGAATCGGATTCTAATATTTCTTATTTTTTATTGACCCCCTTCAAAAAGAAAAAATTGGATATGAGTCTGCTTTTATGTTATTTCGTACTGTAAAATTCCTTTACTTGTGGGATCGTTTTCTCACGAGAGTTAATGAAAAGAATTATAGAATGGATTTCTACCTATGCCTAGATCGCGGATAAATGAAAATTTTATTGATAAGACCTTTTCAATTGTGGCCAATATCTTATTACGAATAATTCCGACAACTTCAGGAGAAAAAGAGGCATTTACCTATTATAGAGATGGTGTGATTTGATTATTTTTTTATTTACCGCTTCGGTCTTAGGAGAAAGACGGAAGATTCGGGATAGAAAAGAACGAAAAAGATTATTGAAAAAATCTACGCTTGTTGAAGGTGAAGTTTCTAGATAAAACAATTCCTTCTGTCGTGTATCCCCGATTAATGCAGCCTCAGATGCTTCAATTGTTGATTCGAGTATTGAGCGAAAGGTTACACCTATGGGTTCTATATTACAGGCCAACCCTACCATACTAGACTAGTACCAATAGGCCGCATAGGGGAAGAGGCGCTACGCCTAGGAATCAACAACACGAAAACTTTGTTTAAAATTACCGCCTTTCCTTATTGGGATCGGGACTAAAAAGAATGGTTGGGATAACAAACATCCATCTCGTTGGTACTTTGGATACCCTTAGAACCATAGAAGACTGTTGAAGTGATTAATTCCTGGAAATTAAAGGGCGTTGAGAACAAAGAAATTGTTGGAGTTTACATTTTTATCTAGTACCAGTATCAACACGCGTGATGTTAAGAAAATATCTTTTGCAGAAAGGTTGGCTAGAGATTTCTTGTAAAAACGTTAGCCCCACTGAATTCATAATGAGAATATTTCAATCTTTTTTGATTCCATGTATTATTTTCATTATGCACATAGGGGAGGAGCCGTATGAGATGAAAATCTCATGTACGTTTCTGGAACGGAGAATTCTTTGAATCGAATGACGACCGTAACGGATGTCAGCTCAATCGGAAGGAAATTATGCGGAAGCTTTACAGAATTATTATGAAGCTATGCGACTAGAAATTGATCCCTATGATCGAAGCTATATACTCTATAACATAGGCCTTATCCACACAAGTAACGGAGAGCATACAAAAGCTTTAGAATATTATTTTCGGGCACTAGAACGAAACCCGTTCTTACCCCAAGCTTTTAATAATATGGCTGTGATCTGTCATTACGTGCGACTATCTCTACTATAGAAGGAAGAAAGAGCGAATACACTAATAAATACTAGAAAAAAAAAATAGGCTTTCTACATATGCATCGTGCAAAAAACGATT